TCTAATATCTAATAGTTAAAAGTATAATAGAAAGAATCACACATTATCGAACAATTCAAGAAACAAAATTCCTAAACCCACTCAACTCTTATCTTAGAATTTAGAATAGAAGAATATAGAAGAAGGAACATTGATGTATTTAGGAATAATGAATTATCCCTACATTATCTTTATCTTTGAAACAAATTGAAAGAATCTCTTAGGTTTGTTGTTCCGCCAAAAAATGATTAGTCAGAGGACTTCTACAAAGACTTAAGATCAATAAAAGAATAGGTCCTAGATCCATGCGACTTAGGATTGGGTTGGGTCAGGTTGAAGTCTTGAGACAGGATTCTTTCATAAATTGACCGGTATTGGCAAAGCAAAAAAGAGTGTTAAGTTAACTCTTTGATCATGGACAGTAAAAGAGGAAAAATATCATATGTAATTCATTCATGAAAGTGGATGAAGAGAGATGGATATTTGATCCGAGATTTGACAAATACCAATTGAGTCCGTTGGAATGAATTATTGTGTTTATTTTCTTGTTCCTACTACTACTCAAATCTCTCTACTAAACAAAAATGGAATGTATTAGGGCTATACGGACTCGAACCGTAGACCTTCTCGGTAAAACAGAGAAAACTGATTATTATCGAAATGATTCGAACTGTTTCAAAGACCCAACATGCATTTTGTTGCATTGGGCTCTTTCATCAACTGATGTAAAGATCAGTTAGTCCACCATATTTTTTCTTTAGAGGAAGATAAGAAGATAATGAGATGGCTCCATGTGCTCTGATTCATTATTTGTATCCTGATCTAGGAGCAATACCAAAGTTTTTCAAAGAAGGGTGACCTTTATTTAGGTCTGCCTTTGGCCTAGATCAACCTAAGTGAAATGCAGTCTCTATCGCTCCGCTGCAAGAGTAAAATATGAGACTTCATACACCTCAAAGCTCATAGGACGAAAAGAGGTTCTTTTGAGATCCTTATACTCATTATGCCTGGCATTGAATGGACTGAGCATTTACCTTACAATGGTAGGTTCTATTTGATTTGGCACCGGAATTCGCACCTGAACCGGATCAAACCAAATTTGTCAGGCTATTTTTCTCTTGTTCTCTCGAATCTACGGAGTAAGACATCGACTTCTCAAAAAGATCAATTATGGTCATTGCATAATGGGCTCCCTTGAAAAACATTGGCGCACGTGTAAACGAGGTGCTCTACCTAACTGAGCTATAGCCCTTGTCATAACCATTTTAACATAGAGACAATTTCTTGTCAAGAAGGGTATCCCATAATTCCACATGATAACTCTCTGATCCATTTATGTTCACTGGTAAAAGATTGATATTGCTTAGAAAACATATTTTACCTATAATCCATCGAAGTGATGGAGACCCTTTTTGTGGTGATAAATGACCTACTTAACCCAGTGGTTAGAGTATTGCTTTCATACGGCGGGAGTCATTGGTTCAAATCCAATAGTAGGTAGAACTTATTAGATACCGGATTCCATGGTATCTAATAAGTTTTTCTACCCATCCTCTTTTTTTCGTTCTATCATCAGATTAATCAAATTAGACTTCATTGTGTTCAATTTGTGGAATCAAGATGTAGTGTGTAGTGTATAATAAAGAACTCTTTTTATTTTGATTGAATGTATTGACTACTAAGAGGAAATCACTTTGACAGCTTCTACTCGTGTCCTAGCTCGTCTGAGAGCTAGATTTGCCTCAATTGCTTGTCTCTTACCCTCAGCTCTACTCAAGTTAGCTTCAGCTATTTCAAGAGTTTGTTGAGCTTCTTGTGGATCAATGTCAGTACTAATTTCCGCACCATTTCCTAAAATGGTGATCTCATTATTACTTATTCTAGCGAAACCGCCCATAAGAGCCACCGTTAACCATCGGTCGTTTAGCCGTATTCTCAAAAGACCTATATCTACAGCCGTGGCAATGGGGGCATGGTTTGGTAATATCCCAATTTGTCCACTATTAGTAGATAAAATAATCTCTTTCACTTTGGAATCCCAAATCATTCGATTAGGAGTCAGTACACAAAGATTTAAGGTCATTTCTTCAATTTGCTCTCCTCTTCTAAGTTCATAGCTTTCGCGGTAGCTTCATCGATGTTACCCACCAAATAAAAGGACTGCTCGGGAAGACCGTCTAATTCTCCGGAAAGGATGAATTGAAACCCCCGAATTGTTTCTGCGAGACCAACATATTTCCCCGGAGAACCAGTAAAGACTTCTGCCACAAAGAAGGGTTGTGATAAGAAACGCTCAATCTTGCGTGCTCTTGCTACAGTTAAACGATCTTCTTCGGATAATTCGTCCAACCCAAGGATAGCTATAATGTCCTGAAGTTCTTTGTAACGTTGTGAAGTTTGCTTAACCCTTTGCGCAGTTTCATAATGTTCCTCGCCAACGATCCGGGGTTGTAACATAGTTGACGTTGAATCCAAGGGATCTACTGCTGGATAAATACCTTTGGCAGCTAATCCTCTTGAT